GATCCCTATCTACCAAAATTTTGACTTCTGGTTCCGGCGAACGAATAATCATTGAGTCCTCCTCTTTCCGGACAACACATACAAAGAGACCCGCCAACAGCAACAGTCAAGTGATTAGTGAACCTATGAGAGATGTTTAGAAATAGTTTCTTTTTCTTCTATCTCCCATCTATCTAGTTTCGTTAGTTATTCACTATAGCAACTATGATCTGGAAAGAAATCCGGGGCAAGTGTTCGGATTTATATTATGACATAGCCCCCAGGCGCTCAATGGACAGACCTTTCCAAATGACATAGCCACGGGGCGCTCAACGGACAGACCGGACCTTTCCGAGCTTCGAATGGATATGGATGCACAAACAATTTTTTTGTGCAACCGAGTGTATTCCTATCTTAATTCAAAGTTCCTACATGGGGCCATTTACATAGAACATATTACTATTCTAATTACTCTATTCCAAATCAGACGAGAAGTCATTATTCATTACTAAAATACGTCTCCGTATTGAAATTTAGGTATTCAATAGTATCACCTTTTATTCGTTTTAATAACAGTAACAGAAAAAAATCTCTAAAACGAAAGAAAATCTCTATTTTCTACTTTCTACTGTCTGCATCTATGTATCCTTTTATTTTCATTTTATTCCTATGAAATACCAGACAAACGGAACAATCTTAGAAGGGGTATAATGAAATTCATAAAATTCTTTAATTGTGTTTTCCCATACAAATGATTCGTTTTATTTGATTAATGGGGACAACAAACAATAAATTAGACGAAATTCATTACATTATCTAAATATACATTATAAAATGATAAGCTATATCATAGAATGATAAGCAATATCAAAATCTAACAAATACTCAAACTTATTGAATATTCTAAAATCGAAAAATATTCAATAAAAAAATGGAATATTATATATATATATATAATAATTCAAATATTAAAAAATATAATAATTAATAATAATTAGAAAAAAAAAATAAAGAAATAGAAAGGGAATGCTCTTATCTTATTCGAATATTTTATTCAAAATGTCTTGTGATCTTCAACCAATTCTGCGCTTCAATATAATTTCCAGGAGTAAGTGCTATAGCTTGTTTCCAATACTCCGCGGCTTGATCGAACCAAGCTTCCGCAACTTCAGAATCTCCCTGTTGAATGGCCTGTTCTCCTCGGTCGGAATAGGCCAGTCAATTCCTTCCCTTAGAACCGTACTTGAGGGTTTCCTACCTCATACGGCTCAGCAGTCAACTCTTTTGATGTCCCTTTTTTTAGTTAATCAAAAGAAGTTAATTACATGAGTTTCAAACTTGAATTATTATTTGCTTAATAATCCGTTTTATCTTTTCTCCCACCTTCAGCAGAATAACGCATAGGCGTTCTACTATCATTCGAAATTTTTTTTATTTTCATTCGAATTTTTTGAAAGGTAACTATCTCGATTTCATATATCAATTTCTATAGAATTTTTGAAAAAGACCTTCCCTCATAAGAAAGAAAAGACTTACTATCTTTGGGATCTGATGCTACACCGCTGCTTAATCTTTCAGGGGGCCAACTCCGTTACATAAGTGGATTCCGAACTTTTGTCTCATATTATGACATAGGTAAGCAGTTCTTATTGTATCGACCAAAAATCTCGCTAATTGATCTTTACGGTGCTTCCTCTATCAATTAGATCCTTTATCCATAGAATAAAGTATCGCGGCATCTTTCTTCATATTTAGATTTCTATGAAGTTTCTTTCTTTTCTACAGCTGATAAAAATCGTTGTTTTGGACGATGCATATGTAGAAAGCCTCTTTGTTTGTAGAAAGCCTCTTTTTTTTACTAGTAGATTTTTTTTCTCTTTCTGTTCCTTCTATAGTAGAGATAGTCGCACGTAATGACAGATCACGGCCATATTATTAAAAGCTTGTGGTAAGAAGGGGTTTCGCTCTAGTGCCCGAAAATAATATTCCAAGGCTTTTGTGTGTTCTCCATTACTTGTGTGAATAAGGCCTATATTATAGAGTATATAACTTCGATCATAGGGATCAATTTCTAGTCGCATAGCTTCATAATAATTCTGTAAAGCTTCCGCGTAATTTCCTTCGGATTGAGCGGACATCCGTTACGGTCGTCATTCGATTCAAAGAATCTCCGTTACAGAACCGTACATGAGATTTTCATCTCATACGGCTCCTCCTTTATGTGCATAATGAGACTAGCCTAATACCAAAAAGGAAAAAAGAGTGAAATATTCTCATTATGAACTGAACGGGACTAGTGTTTTTACAAGAAATTTCTAGCCAACCTTCCGGCAAAAGGTCTTGTCTTAACATCAAACATGTTGGTACTAGATAAAAATGTTAAGTTAACTCCAACAATTTCTTTGTCCTCAACGCCCCTTAAATTTCTAGAAATTAGTCACTTCAACAGTCTTCGATGGCTATACGGGTATCCAAAGTACGAATGAGATGGATATTCGTTGTCCCAACCATTCTTCTTAGTCCCGATCCCAATAAGGAAAAGGGATAATTTCTAACAAAGGTTTCGTTTTGTTGATTCCTAAGCGTAGTGCTTCTTTTCTTCCTTTATGCCGCCTATTGGTACTAATAAAATAGTAGTAGGGTTAATCGGAAATACATAACCCAAGCCATAGGCGTAACCTTTCGCTCAATGCTCTAATCGACAATTGAAGCATTTGAGGCTGCATTAATCGAGAGGATACACGACAGAAGGAATTGTTTTTTTAGAAACTTCACCTTCAACAAGCGTAGAGCTCTTTCAAATCTTTTTATCCCGGCCAATGTGCCTTTCTCTTAAGACTTGACAGTGGTCAATAAAAAAAAAATCAAATCACACCATCTCGGTAATAGGTAAATGCCTCTTTTTCTCCTGAAGTTGTCGGAATTATTCGTAATAATATATTGGCTACAATTGAAAAGGTCTTATCAATAAAATTTCCAGTTATCCGCGATCTAGGCATAGGTAGCAATCCACTTTTTAATTCCTTTTAATTACCTCTCGGGAGAAAACGATCCCACAAAAAAGTAATTGTAGAGTACGAAATAACATAAAAATGGACTTAACTCATAAAAAAAAGATAGATAGACCGCCCGTTCGATTTGTTCCAATCCCTTGATTTAAGCCAGTATAGATATCAGAAAAAGAGAGGAAGGCCATCTTCGCAAACATGAATAGATATATATCTTTATTGATAGATATATATCTATATTGTATTGTTTTTATGAAAAACTTTTTCATAAAAACAACAAAAAAGCATTTCCTTGGGAGTATAAAGATAATGTTTTTTTGTTTTGATTAAAAGGTTTCTATTCTATTTTTAGAGGTTTTTAGAGTTTTTTCTAGTTAGAATGAATAGGGCGTACTGTACCTATCCAACATCTAATCTAATAGAAATGACTCGCGATTCACTCGCTTTCTGGGCCATAATCATTATGTAGGAGAGATGGCCGAGTGGTTCAAGGCGTAGCATTGGAACTGCTATGTAGGCTTTTGTTTACCGAGGGTTCGAATCCCTCTCTTTCCGTACCTTCATCAAAATTCTCAATGTGACTGACCACAATGTATCAAATCACATAATAACGGATACCTTTATTCCAAGAGTTCGACCTTTCCTTGATATGGATTCTTTATCCTGAATTTCTCTGGAAAGACTAGGCAAGGGATGAAAATACCCATATCATTCTATGATATATCAATGGGGGATAATCCTCCGATCAACCCCTTACTTTACTTTAGATTTCTTTACTTATGACTTGGGTGATTGGGGCAAAATTGTCCGAACAACCCCTCTTTTTTTAGTTAGGTTTAAGTCTGACGAGAATAATATTCTACGACTAGCAATTCATTTATTTGCAAACCAACCCATTTACTATCTATTATTTGATTGACCAATCCTTTATATTGGAATGGGTGAAGAGTCAAATGTTTTGGCAATTTCTCCTGGGGGAATGAATCAAGAGAATTTTGAATCATATCTTTCGATTTTTGTTCATCCTTCACTGTAATAAGATCTTGGGGTTTGCAGCGATAACTTGGTATATCGACTATACGACCATTAACTAAAATATGTCTATGATTAACTAATTGGCGGGCTTGAGGAATAGTTGATGCCATACCTAATCGAAAAAGGATATTATCCAAACGCATTTCAAGTAATTGTAGTAAAACCCGACCCTTCGGTCCTTTGGCTTTTGCGGCGATACGAACGTATTTCAGTAATTGTCGTTCTGTAACACCATAATGAAAGCGCAATTTTTGTTTTTCTTCTAAACGAATACAATATTGAGATTTTTTACCAGAGCGCGAAAAAGCACTCCTGGCTATAGGACTTTTACTAGTTAATCCCGGTAAAGCCCCCAAACGGCGTATTTTTTTGAAACGAGGTCCTCGGTAACGTGACATAAATACTCCTAATTTGCCCTATTTTATTGAAATTACATAAACCTAAATTCAAACTGAACTAGAACTAAAGGATAAATATAATAAATGAAGTCAAATCTACTGAAGTATTCGAATTATACTATAAAGAATACTGAGATGGATTGTATTAATATTCGAACTTTCTTATATATACCTTATATATACCTTATATATACACAAAGAATGTATATAGGAAAAGAGAAGGGTCCTTTTCTTTTTCTTGATTTGTTTTGCGGAGATTTAACTACTCTAACAATTCTTTAGAACTTTACATTCCTACGACATAATAATCGGTAACCTTTGGAAAAAAAGAAAGAAGTCTTTTCACTTTAATTTAAAAAAGACATTATCAATCACCTAAAAACTCAAACAAATAGAAAAAAGCCAGCTATCGGAGTCGAACCGATGACCATCGCATTACAAATGCGATGCTCTAACCTCTGAGCTAAGCGGGCTCGCATAACATAAATTGTACATCCATAGGAATTTTGTAAACTGCAAGAATCTTAGCTATTAACTTTTCATTCTTAGTTATTCAGAATTAATATGAATGTAGAATGAATGTAGAAAAGAAATAATATATATATATAATGTAAAAGATAAAGAATTAAAAGAAAAGAATTGACCCTTCGAGTATTCAAAATTGCACGATCAAAATGATAGAAGGAGAGGCATATAGGAAAAATATGGTATAATATAGAAAAAATATGCTATATATATACATCCATATTGAATTGTGGATACAGAAATGATAGAATCATTTCTGATTAGACCAAATATGGTTCTACGATAGAGATGAAAGAGAATAGATAAGAAATCAAATAAAAAAAGAGGAAAATAAGAGGAAAGAAAGACTTTTACAGGAATCAGTATCTAATGAATTCTACAGTTCCGGTAGAAGAAAAATGAAAGAAAAAAAGGGCATGACATAATAATAAGATCTTAATCTCAAAACAAATAAAGAGGGGGGGGATATGGCGAAATTGGTAGACGCTACGGACTTAATTGAATTGAGCCTTGGTATGGAAACTTACTAAGTGATAACTTTCAAATTCAGAGAAACCCTGGAATAAAAAATGGGCAATCCTGAGCCAAATCCTTTTTTTCGAAAACAAAAAAACAACAAAGGTTCATAAAGACAGAATCAGAATAAATAAAGGATAGGTGCAGAGACTCAACGGAAGCTGTTCTAACAAATGGAGTTGATTGCGTTGCATAAAGGAATCCTTCTATTAAAACTCCAGAAAAGATAAAGTGATAAAATAAAAGATAACACTAATATACATAGATCCACGTACTGAAATACTATCTCAAATACAAATAATTAATGACGAGCGACCCAAACCTGTATCTATATTTTTCCTGTATCTTTTTTTTTTTCATTTTTTTATAAAAAAGTTGTTCTGAATCAATTCTAAGTTGAAGAAAGGATCGAATATTAATTGATCAAATCAATTGATCAAATAAATAACGTACTCCATAGTCTGATAGATAACTGATTAATCGGACGAGAATAAAGATAGAGTCCCATTCTACATGTCAATATCGACAACAAGGAAATTTATAGTAAGAGGAAAATCCGTCGACTTTAGAAATCGTGAGGGTTCAAGTCCCTCTATCCCCAAAAAGATCCGTGGGACTCTATATATCTTAATCTTAGAAAAAAATTCTTTATCTTTTTCTTTTCGTTCATTTGATTCTTTCACAAATGTATCCGGGTTGACTTTTTTGCTTTTCACAAGTGTTGTGATAGATATGATACACATACATTAGAAACGTACGAAATCCTCGTTTTTAAATTGACATAGACCTAAGTCGTTTAGTAAAATGACGAAGATGGTGTATCGGAAATGGTTCGGAAATGGTCGGGATAGCTCAGCTGGTAGAGCAGAGGACTGAAAATCCTCGTGTCACCAGTTCAAATCTGGTTCTCGGCACATGATTAATTTGTTTATGAGTATCTATATCTATATTTACAACTTAAACTTAATTTAATTAATTGCTATAGACCAACATATAATATATATTTATTATATGTATATTCATTATAGAGTATACATATTTATCTAGGTGTCTGGATATAGAGTCCCGTCCTTTTATATGAGTAAAGAATATATATTCTAATATGAATGAGTAAAGAATATATATTCTAAAGTGTAAAATATGGAAAAGAACAAAATTGGATTCTCTTTTTTTTTTTGTTCAGAGTGTGTCTCCTCTCGGTCAAAAAGAATGTTAATACGTCATAGAGATTCGAAAAGTTCAATCAGTTGGTTAAAAGACTTATAAAGTATAGTGGGGTTGAAGGGTGGGAATATTCAAGATTTCTTTCAGATGGAGTAGAAACAGACTCCGATCCCCTTTGTATTTCTTTTTTTTTTCTTTCATATTCTATTTCTGCATTTCCTTTTAAGTTACTTTCTATAGCTCGTCTAAGCTATGTGCGCGGTACAAAGTTTATGACACCGAACTGGTTTAGTTTATCCTATTAGCATTAGCTCGACTCGTAAGAAATAAATATCTTCCAAATTGAGAATCCAACGAATCCCCTAATTGTCTTGTCTTTTTTTAGTCTATATAGCCATAACTCTCTGGATCTATAAGAGAACAAACAAATATTCTTTTACTATCTGGAGTTATACCATTGAAGATTGGTTGCTTATTATTCAATAAGCATCTTGTATTTCATAAAAATTGGGGGCAATATAATCCTTACGTAAGGGCCACCCTATCCAACTTTTCGGCATTAAGATACGTTTCAGACGTGGATGATTATCATAAGAGATTCCCAACATATCATAAGATTCTCTTTCTTGAAAATCCGCACTTTTCCAAACCCAGAAAACAGACGGAATTCTAGGATTCCTCCTTGGAGCAAATACTTTTATACATACTTCTTCTGGTTGATCTATACCATACTCTATTCTCGTAAGATGATATACACTAGCTAATAGCCCGCCCGGTGCTACATCATAGGCACATTGGGAACGAAGATAATTGTAACCATATACATATAAAATGACAGCAATGGAATCCCAATCTTCGGGCTTTATTTGTAAAGT